TAGCACTAATAACCAACTCATTGCTTCGCATTATCTGAATCCAAAGAACCAGTCAAGGTATAATATATCGATCATATCGTTGTAGCAACTGAAATGTTTTTTTGCAGAAACACAAAACCCAATTTGATTATGGGTTGTAAAGTTATACGTTGTGCAGGAAAATAGAAAAGCATGCGGATAAATGGAAGGATGAGAGAAAGAGAGAAAGAAAATATCAATGATATAGGATTCCAATATGTAAGGTCTGTGAGTCATCTCATAAACAACAGTGTAATACAGCATCAATAATGATTCATCCAAAATTCGATGAATCCGCTCATAGAACAAAAAAATAAAGAGCCTCGAGCCAATAAAAACTGAGAAAGTTGACTTAAGAAAAAATTGCATTACGGACTCCGTTGGAGAATTCAGACCTAACCATTAATCGAGAAGCAATGGGAACGACGGAACCCGTGAATAAAAAAGATTCTATTGGAAATGAATCTTAATGATTTATTGGGTGGGATGGCGGAACGAACCCGGGAACTAAACTATTCTTTTATTCGGAGAGGTCATGAACTAACCCTACAACTGAAATAGATATTGAAAGAGTAAATATTCGCCCGCGAAAATTTTATTTTATTGGATTGATTAATTTTGATCGATCCGATATAGGAAAAGGCAAAACAAAATAAAGATTTTGAGAATGGTAAAAAAAAAAAAGACATTGAGATTATCTCTAAATTGAGATTATCTCTAAATAGAATATACATGTTTCAATTCTATATCTAAACACGATATACAAATTTAGAATAGATTAATTAGATGAAATTTCGAAATTTCAAAGAATACTATGCTTCAGTATATTATTCATTAAATCCCTGTATATCTTGATAAAATCTTTTTTAGTCCTTTCATTCGCGAGGAGCTGGATGAGAAGAAACTCTCATGTCCAGTTCTGTAGTAGAGATGGAATTGAGAAAGAACCATCAATTATAACCCCCAAAGAACAAGATTCCGTAAACAACATAGAGGAAGAATGAAAGGAATATCCTATCGAGGTAATCATATTTGTTTCGGCAGATATGCTCTTCAAGCACTTGAACCCGCTTGGATCACATCTAGACAAATCGAAGCAGGGCGCCGAGCAATGACACGAAATGTACGGCGTGGCGGAAAAATATGGGTACGTATATTTCCAGACAAACCAGTTACAGTAAGACCCACGGAAACCCGTATGGGGTCCGGGAAAGGATCCCCCGAATATTGGGTAGCCGTCGTTAAACCGGGTAGAATACTTTATGAAATGAGTGGAGTCGCTGAAAATATCGCTCGAAAGGCTATTTCAATAGCGGCGTCAAAAATGCCTATAAGAACTCAATTCATTATTTCTGGATAGGAATGTCGAAATAAATCTTGGGTACAAAAAAATGCGGGTTTCTTTTTTTTACTTCGTCCTTTCAGTGCTTTAAATTAAACCTTAAAAAAAAAAAGATTCAAAAAATGATATGATTCAACCTCAAACCCATTTGAATGTAGCGGACAATAGCGGTGCCCGAGAATTGATGTGTATTCGAATCATAGGAGCCAGTAATCGTAGATATGCTCATATTGGTGACGTTATTGTTGCTGTGATCAAGGAAGCAGTACCAAATACGCCTCTAGAAAGATCAGAAGTGATCAGAGCTGTAATTGTACGTACTTGTAAAGAACTCAGACGTGATAACGGTATGATAATACGTTATGATGACAATGCTGCAGTTGTCATTGATCAAGAAGGAAATCCAAAGGGAACTCGAGTTTTTGGTGCGATCGCCCGAGAATTGAGACAGTTGAATTTTACTAAAATAGTTTCATTAGCACCTGAAGTATTATAAGATGAGACCGCGATATAGCCATAGGATATAGTCATAGTATTAAAATACAATAGATAAAGATAAATAAAAATTTAGTAGAGTATGTCTCACGCATATACTTTTAATACTTTTCATAAAAAAAAGAACATGTTGATTATATCAAAATTCGGAAGCAACAAAATTTTGAGTTTCTCATGGGCAAAGACACTATTGCTGACATAATAACTTCTATACGAAATGCTGACATGAATCGAAAGGGAACAGTTCGAATAGCATCTACTAACATCACCGAAAACATTGTTAAAATACTTTTGCGAGAGGGTTTTATAGAAAACGTAAGGAAACTCTTGGAAAACAAAAAAGAGTTTTTGGTTTTAACCCTACGACATAGAAGGAATAGGAAAGGACCGTATAGACCCATTTTAAATTTAAAACGAATCAGTCGACCCGGTCTACGAATCTATTTTAACTATCAACGAATTCCTAGAATTTTAGATGGGATGGGGATTGTGATTCTCTCTACATCTCGGGGTATAATGACAGACCGAGCGGCTCGACTAGAAAGAATCGGCGGAGAGATTTTGTGTTATATATGGTAGTTCTTCTTCTATCCGAATTGTATTTGGAGCTTCCTTTTGTGTTGTGAAAAAAAAAAAAAGGGATTC